GCAAAAATGGGATATGCATTTGAAATAGATGTCCGAGTTATTACGTATATCATGATCGATACAGAAATCGATCGAATCATCTGTTCCTTTAACCAAGAAAAAGTATTTCTATTTTCCATGTCCAATCGTGGATCCCGGAATTTCTACAATAAATTAGATAGGTAGCTAAGTTAATCTAGTTCCCTATACACGAGTCTGTTGTCATTCTACTGCAACAGTTGTACTGGAATGATGAATACCTTGAGCAGTTAGAAATAGAAATAGAAAGAATTTTGCTAAAAAGAAAAAGAGCTTTCTTTCTAAAGGAAGAAAAATGCTAATTTTATTAATAATTAGAAAAGCCAATTATGCTTCACTAATTGAATGATAAATGACTACAAGCGAAGGAGATAGACGGTTTAAACAAAAAAAGACCCAAAATTTCAAACACGTGTCTAGAATCACAGGAAAACTACAAACAAAAATAGTGAAAATTAGCTCGTTAGGAGCCCATCCAAGATCGTTGTAGACCCAACGAATTAGTAGTTCCCAACCGCGCGTGGAGTGAAATCCAACAAAAAAATCCGTAACTAAAAGAATAAAAAAAGCTTTTATTGAGTCATTTAAGTTATAGAAGAATTCCTGAACCCAAGAATTCAAAATGACAAGTTCCTCTTTACCCAGAAAAAAAGAACCACTTAGAATAGCCAAACAGATTATATTTGTTGAGAAATGCAAAATGATATGGAGATGGTCCTCATTATCTATTTTGGCCAATTGTATTATTTCCCTGTGTATTCCTATAGGAGGTTTTTGTAAATGTGTCTTCGGTTTCTCTTTTATCATTTCGTCCAAGAGAAAAAGCTCTTCTAATTCTATGAATCCTTCTAGAATCCTTTTCTCTTGAATATCCGTTAAGAGAGTTTCAGGTTGCCTGGTATTCCACCAATTTTTAATCCAAAGTTCCAGACATTTGTTAAAAGAGAAAGAGACTCCCCAGGGCAAAAGTACGATAAATACAAGATATAGGAAAGAAGGCAATGCTTTCTTTTTTTTCATTTTTGATCTGTAAATTGAGTTGTTAATGAATCCGCTTCATTCGCTGACTCTATATGATATTTCTTTTTTTTTGTTTTGAAGCAAAAATTCTATAACAAGGTTTGAGACCTTGTGTTTGTATCTATTTCTCTTTTTGTATACTAGGGGAATTTCATTGTATTGGGTTCTTTCTTAGATCTAAATGGAGTGGAATAGAGAAATAGAATAAAAAAAAGCCCTTTCTTTCATATGAAAAGTGAAGAATATTAGGCCATATATCTCACTTGGACAAAACAAATTAGAAGCAATTTTCTCTTATCCGCGGTTGTTCCTTCCTTTAGATAAATACTCGAAAATACTCTTAAATTTAATTTAAATTAAAAAATTGCAATTGGTAGTCAAAATACTTCAATTGGTACGCGCAAGAAATAGGCCAATTCGGCAGCTTTTTGTTCAATTTCTCGTGGAGTAAAAAATTTCTCATCAGTACGAGTCAAGGGAATGACCCCCTGGCCACGTATTTCCATATAAAGGATACGACGAGGATAAAGACCCTCTTTAACCTGAATTCTAATTGATTGGATATCCCGCACAAGGAATCGAAGGAAGATGCGACGTTTTATTCCAGGGAATCCCCAACGAAAAATGGACACTATTCCCTCTTTTCTATCAAATCGGTCATAACCACTGCCTACATTCCACAAAATAGTGCACCACAAATAGGAGCTAATGAATAGGCCCGCGATTCCGTAGAAAGACATCACGACCCCCTGTGGAAAAAAAAGAATTTGTTGAGATGGAAGTAAGGATATCATATTCTTACCAAGATAACTGGAAGCCCCAACCGCTAAGAATCCTAATGAACCTAGAAAAAGAATACAGGCCCAGAAAAAATTACCTCTTTTTCGAGAACCTTTTAGAAGTTCTATCCATATGTGTTCTGATCGCCAATTCATATTAGATATACTAAATCCAGCAGCGGTTAATTGAAATTGAGAGAATAAGCTAAATGATTTTGACTTTACTTTACTTTTTTTGATTCTGAAATCGCCTTCAGCAGCTAGTACTCCTGTGAAATAATTGGTTAGATACATTGACTTTCTATTCAAAAAAATTCCTGGATCCACTTAAAAAAACTCGCTATACTCGGCTACGCATATGTATGCGTTTATGCTCGTAGCCTATATCTGCATTTTTTCATTTGTGTGTAGAAAGATCTAGATACCCTATCATATTAATATATTACTTACACTAAAAAATATTTGTATTATGATCCTGGAAATACATTGAGCAAATTTGGCCCCGTCGGTTCTAGACAATCTTATTTTTCTGCACATAAAGAAATAAAGAAGCCATTGCAATTGCCGGAAATACTAAGCCTACTAAAGGCACGAAAATAGAGGGTAAGTTTAAATCTGTCATAGAATAGGTGTCTCAATTCCAATTTACTATTTCTATCTATTCAAAATATATCTTAAGATTCTTATGATATAATTAAGTATATCTATTATAAGGAATATTGACTATTGTATTTTTGAGTTTGCAAAATATAATTTTTTTATAGATAAATAATACTAACTAAAGTATTCTATAAAAGTATTCTATATCTCTAAAAAAATGAATGGAATGGATAATTTGATTTTTCTTTTTCCATTTTAATGGCCTTTCTATCTTTCTAATCGAACTTGAAATTGGATTCAAAAGAAAGCAATTGTGAAAATGAAAGAAATACCTCTTTCAGAATACCCTTTAATTTCAATTTTAAAAGTAGAAGTGGAATACAATATCCGGTTGAAGGGTAATGATCATACGTCTGTAATGCATTGTATGTCCCAGAATAGGTCCCATTCTTCTACCCTTTCCGGGTAGTCGATGGCTATTCACAGCTACTACCTTAACACCAAAGAAGAGCTCGACCCAATGCTTTATTTCTGTCTTAGTGGGTCCCAATTCAACATTATTAGAAGTATATTGATTCTTTCTCAATAAATGAAGACTCTTTTCTGCAAATACTGCGTATTTGGTTCCATTATCGTATGATAATACTCTATTTTGATTTGTATTTGTTTATTGTATTATACCTTTCTGTATTCTAGATATATAGAATAGAAGAATCTCGATTTGTCAAGTCTCATGATCGTATCAAGATATATTTCAATTTGGCTCGATCTTTTAAAAGATCGAGCCAAATTGAATTGCAATCAATTCGAAGAATAAAGAAGAATTACTGCATTTCGTAACTCATTTTTTCTCTTTCTATTTCGCTTCTTTTTTATTTAGACCTTCTTTATATCTAGTTTTATCTACTTAATCGATGGTATCTACCGGCTTGAAATCGAATGTGATCGCTTTCCATACTTCACAAGCTGCGGCTAGTTCAGGACTCCATTTGCAAGCTGCTCGGATAATTTCATTACCTTCACGAGCAAGATCGCGCCCTTCGTTACGAGCTTGTACACAGGCTTCTAAAGCCACCCGATTAGCTGCTGCACCTGGTGCATTCCCCCAAGGATGTCCTAAAGTTCCTCCACCAAATTGTAATACGGAATCGTCTCCAAAGATTTCGGTCAGAGCTGGCATATGCCAAACATGAATACCCCCTGAAGCCACCGGTATAACACCTGGCATGGATACCCAGTCCTGCGTGAAAAAGATACCGCGAGAACGATCTTTTTCAATATAATCATCGCGCAATAAATCAACAAAACCTAAAGTCATTTCGCGTTCCCCTTCTAACTTACCTACTACTGTACCGGAGTGGATATGATCTCCCCCAGACATACGCAATGCTTTAGCTAATACACGGAAATGCATACCATGATTTTTCTGTCTATCAATAACTGCATGCATTGCTCGGTGAATGTGAAGAAGTAGGCCGTTGTCGCGGCAATAATGAGCCAAACTAGTATTTGCGGTGAATCCTCCAGTTATGTAGTCATGCATTATAATAGGAACCCCTAATTCCCTCGCAAATACAGCTCTCTTAATCATTTCTTCGCATGTACCTGCAGTCGCATTCAAGTAATGCCCCTTGATTTCGCCGGTTTCGGCTTGTGCTTTATAAATTGCTTCGGCAACAAAGACAAAACGGTCTCTCCAGCGCATAAATGGTTGTGAGTTTACGTTTTCATCATCTTTGGTAAAATCAAGTCCACCGCGTAGACACTCATAACACGCTCTACCGTAATTTTTTGCGGATAATCCCAATTTTGGTTTAATAGTACATCCCAATAAAGGACGACCATACTTGTTCAACTTATCCCTTTCAACTTGGATACCATGAGGCGGACCTTGGAAAGTTTTTGAATAAGCAGGAGGAATTCGTAGATCCTCCAAACGTAGAGCACGTAGGGCTTTGAAACCAAATACGTTACCCACAATGGAAGTAAACATGTTAGTAACAGAACCCTCTTCAAATAGATCTAATGGATAAGCTATATAACAGATATATTGACTGTCTTCCCCAGGAACGGGTTCGATGTGATAGCATCGTCCTTTGTAACGATCAAGACTGGTAAGTCCATCAGTCCAAACAGTTGTCCATGTACCAGTAGAAGATTCCGCAGCTACTGCAGCCCCTGCTTCTTCAGGCGGAACCCCGGGCTGAGGAGTTACTCGGAATGCTGCCAAGATATCAGTATCCTTGGTTTCGTATTCCGGGGTGTAGTAAGTCAATTTATAATCTTTAACACCAGCTTGAAATCCAACACCTGCTTTAGTTTCTGTTTGTGGTGACATAAGTCCCTCCCTACAACTCATGAATTAAGAATTCTCACAACGACAGGGTCTACTCGATATGGACTAAGCGTAAATGAAACCTTTGCAAAAATCTTAAAAAAAAATATTCAATTAATATCAACTCATTAAATAAAAAAGGGAGTATGCTTAAGTTAATGAATATGTTTCATTCATATTCATATATAATGCGTACACTCTGTGTACGTTCTATCCTATAGGAATTGTACTATATATAGGAATTCGATAGGAATTGAGTTGTTGTTATGGTAAGTTAACATGGTTCATTATTAAACCATAGATTTGATTCACCAAATCCATCATTATTGTATACTCTTTGATAGATATAGCGCAACCTAAACTAATCCCTTAATCCTTATTTTACAATTTTTTAAGTTCTTATCTTAATAGGCCCCTTTCTTATTTTGAATCTAAATACCTAAATACTAAGAAAATTCTCTGTTGACAGCAATCTATGCTTCACAGTAGTATATATTTTGTATATCGAAGTCCTAGACAGGAAAGTAGAAGAGGCAAAGATCCTTGACAAAAGGAAAAATGTCTATCAAAAAAAAAAAAGATTGATTGAACTTTCCACCGGACTCATTCCATGAGTAAACGAGTGAATGGGATTCGCTTAGGCAACGAAATCAAGTGCTAGTCCCCTTTTCTTTTTTATTGAATTAACTAATTCATTTCCTTTTAACTTTTTGATTTTTGGATATTTTTTTTATTTGATTTGGCATTATTCAACAAGAAAAAAAAAGAAAAATTTCGACAAATTCCTTTTTTTTATAATTATGTGATAATTATGAGAACCAATTCTACTACTTCGCGTCCCGGGGTTTCCACAATTGAAGAAAAAAATGCAGGGCGTATTGATCAAATTATTGGACCCGTGCTGGATATCACTTTTCCCCCGGGCAAGTTGCCTTATATTTATAACGCTTTGATAGTCAAAAGTCGGGACACTGCCGATAAGCAAATTAATGTGACTTGTGAGGTACAACAATTATTAGGAAATAATCGAGTTAGAGCTGTAGCTATGAGTGCTACAGAAGGGTTGATGAGAGGAATGGAAGTGATTGACACAGGAGCTCCTCTTAGTGTTCCGGTCGGTGGAGCTACTCTCGGACGAATTTTTAACGTTCTTGGGGAGCCTATTGACAATTTGGGTCCTGTAGATACTAGTGCAACATTCCCTATTCATAGATCCGCGCCTGCCTTTATTGAGTTAGATACGAAATTATCTATCTTTGAAACAGGTATTAAGGTGGTCGATCTTTTAGCTCCTTATCGGCGTGGAGGAAAAATAGGACTATTTGGGGGGGCAGGAGTAGGTAAAACAGTACTCATCATGGAATTAATCAATAACATTGCTAAAGCTCATGGAGGGGTATCCGTATTTGGCGGAGTAGGGGAACGGACTCGTGAAGGAAATGATCTTTATATGGAAATGAAGGAATCTGGAGTAATTAATGAAAAAAATATCGAGGAATCAAAGGTAGCTCTAGTCTATGGACAAATGAATGAACCGCCCGGAGCTCGTATGAGAGTTGGTTTAACTGCCCTAACTATGGCGGAATATTTCCGAGATGTTAATAAGCAAGACGTGCTTTTATTCATCGATAATATCTTTCGTTTTGTTCAAGCAGGATCGGAGGTATCCGCCTTATTAGGGAGAATGCCCTCTGCAGTAGGTTATCAACCTACCCTTAGTACAGAAATGGGTTCTTTACAAGAAAGAATTACTTCTACCAACAAGGGATCGATAACTTCGATCCAAGCTGTTTATGTACCTGCGGACGATTTGACCGACCCTGCTCCTGCCACAACATTTGCACATTTGGACGCTACTACCGTACTTTCCAGAGGATTAGCTTCCAAGGGTATTTATCCCGCAGTAGATCCTTTAGATTCAACCTCAACTATGTTACAGCCTCGGATCGTTGGCAAGGACCATTATGAAACTGCGCAAAGAGTTAAAGAAACTTTACAGCGTTACAAGGAACTTCAGGACATTATTGCAATTCTTGGGTTGGATGAATTATCGGAGGAGGATCGTTTAACTGTAGCAAGAGCACGAAAAATTGAGCGGTTCTTATCACAACCGTTCTTTGTGGCAGAAGTTTTTACCGGTTCTCCAGGAAAGTATGTTAGTCTTGCAGAAACAATTAGGGGGTTTCAACTAATCCTTTCTGGAGAATTAGATGGCCTACCCGAACAGGCTTTTTATTTGGTGGGGAACATCGATGAAGCTAGCACGAAAGCTATAAACTTGGAAGAGGAGAACAAATTGCAGAAATGAAATTAAATCTTTATGTACTGACTCCTAAACGAATTATTTTGGATTGTGAAGTGAAAGAAATCATTTTATCTACTAATAGCGGCCAAATTGGTGTATTACCAAACCACGCCCCCATTAACACAGCTGTAGATATGGGTCCTTTGAGAATACGCCTTCTCAACGACCAATGGTTAACGGCGGTTCTGTGGAGTGGTTTTGCGAGAATAGTTAATAATGAGATCATCATTTTAGGAAATGATGGAGAACTGGGTAGTGACATTGATCCAGAAGAAGCTCAACAGGCACTTGAAATAGCCGAAGCTAACTTGAGTAAAGCTGAGGGTACGAAAGAATTGGTTGAAGCAAAGCTAGCTCTCAAACGGGCTAGGATACGAGTCGAGGCTATCAATTGGATTCCCCCATCCAATTGAAGACAATCCAAAGGTTTCGTTGATACAAAGAAAAAGGAAAGAAGGGTAGAAAAAGTTATTAGATAGCGAAGCGAAGTAAGTCCAATGCTATCTAGTAATTTTTCTACCTACCTACCTACCTACTATTGGATTTGAACCAATGACTCCCGCCGTATGAAAGCAGTACTCTAACCACTGAGTTAAGTAGGCAATTTATCATCACAAAAGAAGCCGCATTACTTCGATCGATTATAGATCGAATCCTTTTTATAAGCAATACCGCTCCATTATTGGTATGGTATTCCTTTATTGGTATGGTATATAGTAAATAGATCAAAGGGATATCCTATGGCATTACAGAATATTCATCTTGACAAGAAATTATCTATATGTTAAGATATCTCTGACAAGGGCTATAGCTCAGTTCGGTAGAGCAACTCGCTTACACGTGCGCCAATGCTTTTCAAGGGAATTTATTATGCAATGAACATAATTGACCTTATTGCAAAATCAATGTCTTACTTCATGGATTCGAGAGAATAGGAGAACAGTAGCCTGACAAACAGTCGGTTCAGTCCGATTCGGGTGCCAATTCTGGTGCCTAATCAAATAGAACCCCTATTGATTTGCTAGTTGATAAGGTAAATATCCAGCCCACTCAATGCTAGGCATAATGAGGATAAGGGCCTCCAAAAAACTTCTTTTCGTTCTATGAACTTTAAGGTGTATGAAGTCTCATAGTCAACTCTTGCAGCGGAACGATAGAGACTCCATTTCACTTAGGTTGATTTAATTTAGGCCGGAGGCAGACCTAAGTCAAGGTAATCCTCCTTTGAAACACTTTGGTATTGCTCCTAGATAGATCATAATACAAATAAATCAATCAGAGCACAGGGAGCCATCTTATTATCTTTCCGTAAAGAAAAACTATGGCGGATTAACTGATCTTTACATCAGTTGATGAAAGAGCCCAATGCAGAAAAATGCATGTTGGGTCTTTGAAACAGTTCGAATCATTTCGATAATAATCTGTTTGATCTGTTTTACCGAGAAGGTCTACGGTTCGAATCCGTATAGCCCTACTAATATATTATATGTCTTTTTTTTCGATTTTAGGATGGATATCCTATGTTTACTTTAGTATAGTTTTCTTTTCCTTAACGGTCGCTTGCGACCTAGAATAGAGATAAAAAAAAAGCATTACCATAGGCTCATTTATCGAAAATTATAGAGACAGGAAAAGAAAAAAGAATTTCGATCAAATCAATAGAAGGAAAGATCCCTTATCTGATTTGAATTCCATCCTTCTTCAAATAAAATAGGATATGCCCTAGACTTTCCTATAATGACTGCAACGATTTTCTCCATTTTGCGAATTCCTATTTTGTTTGAAGTATATTACTATAATATACATTATGTAAAAATATACATTATCTAAATAGATCTACTTTAAATAGAAAAAATCGAAAGAAAATAAAAAGAAAGAGTAAATAATAAAACAGGATATTCTGTTTCATAATTCTGAAATAGAGTTCTTTTTTTTTAGTATTATTCCTCATTAGGCTGCATACATTAGTAATCCTATTTTAATTAGGTTCTAATCTAATTAGTAGTAAGTATTTTCTTTTTTATTTAATAGTCTCTGACTATCCTTAAATAAAGGATAGAGCAATTCTTTTTTCTAGAGATTCTAGAGAAAACGAGACAAAGTGAAGCAAAAGAGTTTTCTTTGTATAAGAATTAGGTCTATACCATATCTAAATAGAATGGAAATCCAAAAGAAAGAGAGTGGGGATTCCATTGGATGAATCCTTAAGGAAGACGTGGTACAAAAGAAACAAAAGCTAAAGTAAGTGCTCTTTGGTTTGAGCAAAAGAGATTCTTGTTTCACCGAGGAAAAGAGAGAAGTTCTGGATAAATTGACAATGCCAACTGAATTGACTAATTTCAATTCTGCCTATTCCACATTAATGGGAGTACATTTATGTTCCTGCTTCACGAATATGATATTTTTTGGACATTTCTAATAATAGCAAGCCTTATTCCTATTTTGGTATTTTGGATTTCAGGGCTTTTAGCCCCGATTAATGAAGGACCAGAGAAGCTTTCCAGTTATGAATCGGGTATAGAACCCATGGGGGGTGCTTGGTTACAATTCCGAATACGCTATTACATGTTTGCGCTAGTTTTTGTTGTTTTTGATGTGGAAACGGTCTTTCTCTACCCTTGGGCAATGAGTTTTGACGTATTGGGTGTATCCGTTTTTATTGAAGCTTTCATTTTCGTGCTTATCCTAGTTGTTGGTTTAGTTTATGCATGGCGAAAAGGAGCCTTGGAATGGTCTTAACTGAATATTCAGACAAAAAAAAAGAAGGAAAAGATTCCATTGAGACAGTCATGAGTTTGATTGAGTTTCCGTTACTTGACCAAACAAGTTCCAATTCTGTTATTTCAACTACACCAAATGATCTTTCGAATTGGTCAAGACTTTCCAGTTTATGGCCCCTTCTATATGGTACCAGTTGTTGTTTCATTGAATTTGCTGCATTAATAGGTTCACGATTCGACTTTGATCGTTATGGATTGGTACCAAGATCAAGTCCTAGGCAAGCGGACCTAATTTTAACAGCCGGTACCGTAACAATGAAAATGGCTCCCTCTTTAGTGCGATTATATGAGCAAATGCCTGAACCAAAATACGTCATTGCTATGGGAGCCTGTACTATTACAGGGGGAATGTTCAGTACGGATTCCTATAGTACTGTTCGAGGAGTTGATAAGTTAATTCCTGTGGATGTCTACTTGCCGGGTTGCCCACCTAAACCAGAGGCTGTTATAGATGCCCTAACAAAACTTCGTAAGAAGATATCGCGAGAAATTGTTGAGGATCGAACTCTATGTCAAAGTCAAAAGAAAAATCGATGTTTTACTACCAGTCACAAACTTTATGTTCGGCGCAGTACTCATACCGGAACTTACGAACAAGAATTGCTCTATCAATCACCATCTACTTTAGATATATCTTCTGAAACTATTTTCAAATCCAAAAGTCCAGTATCTTCCTCCAAATTAGTGAATTAAGAGGGGTTCTTTTGTGCAGAAAAAGAAAGAGCAGTGCAATCTTTCAAACTTACATTTGAAATGTGAAATATTTATACAAAGGGGGGGAGATCACGACAATGCAGCAGGGGTGGTTATCTAATTGGCTAGTCAAACATGAGGTGGTTCATAGATCTTTGGGCTTCGATCACCGAGGAATAGAGACTTTACAAATAAAAGCAGGGGATTGGGATTCCATTGCTGTCATTTTATATGTATATGGTTACAATTATTTACGTTCCCAATGTGCTTATGACGTAGCACCCGGTGGATCTTTAGCTAGCGTGTATCATCTTACGAGAATACAGTATGGTATAGATAACCCAGAAGAAGTATGCATAAAAGTCTTTACCCAAAAGGATAATCCTAGAATCCCGTCTGTCTTCTGGGTTTGGAGAAGTGCCGATTTTCAAGAACGCGAATCTTATGATATGGTGGGAATTTTTTATGATAATCATCCGCGCCTTAAACGTATCTTAATGCCTGAAAGTTGGATCGGCTGGCCCTTACGTAAGGACTATATAACCCCTAATTTCTATGAAATACAAGATGCTCATTGAATGATAATAAATTCATGCTCACTTATACAACACAACTCTAGATTTTATTCAAGTCACGGAATATTTTGCTATTCTGTTCCTAGACGAAACGAAATACCTATTATATTCTAATTACTTCCTATTATACAAAAAGATCCAGATAGACTGATCAAAAAAGGGCTTCATTTCGATTTTCCAATAAAGAAGTTCTTACCACGAACTTTGTACCGCGCACATTATTTAGAATAATTAGGAAAATAAGTATCAAAAAAAATATTCTTCGGAATAGGGGAATACTACATTAATAAGAAATGCAAAAATGAAGCGAAGCAAAGAGCACCTAATTTCACCTGCTTCTATACTATAAAGAAAAGAACCATAGATTTTAACCCTTTTAAAAATTTCAAAAGAAGTGTTTAGAGATTTATCTACGTGTATATTTATCTACTTAGTGTATACTATCTAGATTATTAATGAAGATGTACCCTAATGCATCTCGAGGTATTTGTATCAATATCTATTCGGTAGATCCTTTTTTTCTGTGCCAGGAACCAGATTTGAACTGGTGACACGAGGATTTTCAGTCCTCTGCTCTACCAACTGAGCTATCCTGACCCTTTCTTGTGCATCATCCTAGTAGAGTATTTGCATCTATGTCAATTAAAGGGACTAAAAAATCAATAAAGTATTCCATTCCTAATTTGGAAATGGGGGGGGGGGGATACTCCTATGCATTGTGGATGGCTTACTTAATAATACTTATAAATTGAATTAATAATTGAGATTTTTTGCGGATACTCTAATAAAAAAGAAATCTATTTAATGAATAGCATAAGATCTATTGAGTTCTCTTCGCACTCCTTTTTGAAAGAGTAGAATGAGAAAGCTAATGAATCTTGAACCCATTGATAAAAGAGAAAAGAGGATAAATACTATGGTTAGGGAATAAAGGAGGGTTTGGGGATAGAGGGACTTGAACCCTCACGACTTATAAAGTCGACGGATTTTCCTTTTACTAGAAATTTCATTGTTGTCAGTATTGACATGTAGAATGGGACTCTCTCTTTATCCTCGTCCGATTAATCCTATTTTAAAAAGATCTTAAAAACAATGAATTGAAGGATTTGATTACTCAATATTCGAGTGGAATAGATTCACAATAATTCGAAAAAAAATTCTGAATTTTCTATTTCATAATCATTCCTAATTTCATTCTAAAAAATAAATAAAGAACCTATATTATGGTATGGGTTCTATGATTAATCGTTTGCTATGTCAGTATCTATACGTGTGTATTAGATGTATAAAGCCCTTCTTTCTCTAATTTAGTAATTTAGAGGGAGTTTCACTACCAACACAACGTAATTACACCTCGATTCGTTAGAACAGCTTCCATTGAGTCTCTGCACCTATCCTTTTCCTTTGGGTTCTAGTTTGAAAACCACTTGTTTTTCAAAAAAGGGATTTGGCTCAGGATTGCCCATTTTTCATTCCAGGGTTTCTCTGAATTTGGAAGTTACCACTTAGCAGGTTTCCATACCAAGGCTCAATACAATCAAGTCCGTAGCGTCTACCGATTTCGCCATATCCCCATTGTCTCCTTTTTTTTCTTTGAAACCTGGATTCCTTATGTAATTTCCTACATCTCTTAGTTTTTTTTTTGAATCATTGAATTCATTATTCGACGTAGTCTAACAGCTCGTCTCTATTCAAGAGACCCCGCTTATTGCAATTCAGAATTGAATTGATTCTACCGTTGATATATTTGCAATTCAATCGGAATCAATATATCCAAAAGTTTTTCTCTCCCCCACCCCCCCTTCTTTCCTTTTTTAGAATATTAAAAATAATACTATAACGCTTGATATTCATTCTTTTTTTTTCTAATCAGAATTCAAAATTTCATTTGTTATGATTCTATCTTTTCCTTAGTGAAATATTAATCCTTAAATTATTAACAAATAAAAAAACAAAATATTTCAAAAAATATAAAAATGTATATAATGCTCGAATGAAAATGCCAAGAGATTCGCATTTTCTCTTTATTATTCATATAGATTATTCTTTTCTATCTATTAGATTATTCGTCCGAGTCATATCAAATTGAAAATATCTGAAATCAAATTCACTATAGAAATTGGAATAGATTCTATTAGAAAAATGGATTTGCGAGTTAGATAAATAAAAAGAAAGTTCAATAAATTCTATAATCCTATTTAAGAATATCGTTTAGTTAAGCATATCAAGCTAACTTTATCTTTATGAAATTCTAGTATTTTTTTTTTTAGAATTTTATAGTAAGTAGAATTTCAAATTTCGAACTAGTTAATAACTAAGATTAATAATTAAGATCTGCCATTTTACGGATTTCCTATATATATTTCTATTTGTTACACTATTTCTGTTATCTAAGCCCACTTAGCTCAGAGGTTAGAGCATCGCATTTGTAATGCGAGGGTCATCGGTTCAAATCCGATAGTCGGCTTTTTTCTCTATTGATGTTCCATGAACAAGAATCTCTTTTTTTTCTCCGAATTAAATGGAGAATCCTGAGTCCATTACGTCGTTCTACCTTAAAATTTTGCTAGATACAAAACATAAAAATAAATAATATATATACAAAAAATCCAGATGTTGATGAAATTCCATTTTTTGTGGTTCTTTAGTAGATTTTACTCTGTTTATCCTTTAGTTTAATTCAGTTTTAATTTCGATGTATTCTGTAATGTAAATACAATGAAATTTATTGTGTAAAATGGAATTTCAATAAATAAAGGAGTCGTTATGTCCCGTTATCGAGGACCTCGTTTAAAAAAAATACGCCGTCTGGGAGCTTTACCAGGACTCACTAGAAAAACGCCTAAATCCGGAAGTAATCTGAAAAAGAAATTCCATTCTGGGAAAAAAGAGCAATATCGTATTCGTCTTCAAGAAAAACAGAAATTACGTTTTCATTATGGTCTGACAGAACGACAATTACTTAGATATGTACATATCGCTGGAAAAGCAAAAAAGTCAACAGGTCAAGTTTTACTACAATTACTTGAAATGCGTTTGGATAATATTGTTTTTCGATTGGGTATGGCTTCAACCATTCCTGGGGCCCGGCAATTAGTTAATCATAGACATATTTTAGTTAATGGTCGTATAGTTGATATACCAAGTTTTCGTTGCAAACCCCGAGATATTATTACTACGAAGGATAACGAAAGATCAAAACGTCTGGTTCAAAATTCTATTGCTTCATTCGATCCGGGCAAATTGCCAAAGCATTTGACGGTTGATACATTGCAATATAAAGGACTAGTACAAAAAATCTTAGATCGAAAATGGGTGGGTCTGAAAATAAATGAGTTGTTAGTTGTAGAATATTACTCTCGTCAGACTTGAGCTTAACGCAAAAGGAAAGGTTCATAGAATTTTTTTTCCCCTTCCCCTTTCCCCGAACTAAATCGACCTAAGGCTTTTAATTCGTATTTTTCCATTCATTCACCTAGCAGAAATAACCTTAGGATCTTTTTTCTTTTTTGTTATATTTTACATAGCAAAGTAATTTGCTTTAGAGAATTCTATTAAATAAAGGTATTATTGCTCAAATAAATTGTTATTTGATTTCATACATTGTGATCGGTAACGTTGATGAATTAAGAGAAACGGAAAGAGAGGGATTCGAACCCTCGGTAAACAAAAGTCTACATAGCAGTTCCAATGCTACGCCTTGAACCGCTCGGCCATCTCTCCTACATAACTTAACTTATTATGGAAAATAAACTGAGTGAATAGCGAATTTTCGTATTCCTGCAGTACAGGTACAGCCACAACCGTTCGGGGATTCCACGGCTCTATTGGAAAAATTCTTTTTTTTATCTAAGTGTAAGGATCCTTTATTTTATTTTTTACTAGGAATTCTGCTCCCTCAAAAGTTTTTCTTTAAGGAAAACCCAAATAAAATAAAAAGAGAATAGAAGAATCCTTATTATTCCCTAAGAAAATAAAGGAACCAAGGAACCCTAAAATTCTATTTGCATAAGGTATGTTACGCCATACAATCTAAATAAAAAAAGGGTATGGGATAATTAATGACTTTGAAAACGCGAAATAGCTGATGACAGAAGTTGTTGTTGAGAAAGAGGAAAGTGGAATGAAATCCAATCTTAGTCAAATATTTCATATCTCTTCTTGTCCAAACAGAAGGAAAAAGAGACAATTTGAGCTGAGTGGAAAATCTATACCTCTCTTATTATAGCATATGGAGCGATTTTTAAGTTTTTATGTTATTTTGTGATAGAATGAAAAGAATTCTATATAGAATGGATTGGGAATTATGCCTAGATCCCGTATAAATGGAAATTTCATTGATAAGACCTCCTCGATTGTAGCCAATATTTTATTGCAAATAATTCCGACAACCTCAGGGGAAAAAAGGGCATTTACTTATTATAGAGATGGTGCGATTTGACTCTTTTTTTTTTTTTGTTTTTTTTTAGCCCTACCTACATCTCAGTCTTACGAGAAAAAGAAGGGGTTCGCATAGAGAGAACAAAATTAGTAAAGGAAGCCCACGCTTGGGGAAGGTGAGGTGAACTAACAATTCCTTCTGTCGTGTATCCTCGATTGATGTGGCCTTAGATGCTTCAATTGTAGATTTTAGTATTGAGCGAAAGGTTACACCTACAGGATAGGTTCTGTATTACAGGCTAATCCTACTCTACTAGGACCAATAGGCAGCATAGGGGAGAAAAGCACTACACCTCGAAATAGGAATCAACAAGAGAAAAACTTTGTTAGAAATTCACCCTTTCCTGATCGGTATCAGGATTGGGAAGAATGGTTGGGATAGCAAACAACCATCAGGTTTGTACGTTGGATACCCTTATAACCATCAAAGGTCGTTGAAGTGGCTAATTCCTCTAAATAGGAGGCGTTGAGAACAAAGAAATTCCTGGAGCTATCGTTTTTCTCTAGCATTAATAGAATTCATTGGTGTTAAGAAAAACCTCTTGGGGGAAGGTTGGCTAGAGATTTCTTGGAAAAATACCAGCCCCTTTCGGTCCATAATGAGATGGGACTAATTCTATTTTCATTCTATAGATTTTTTGCTTAGTACTATGTACAGAAGGGAGGAGCCGTATGAGATGAAAACCTCATGTACGGTTTTGGAACGGAGAATTTTTGAATAGAATGAACGACCGTAACGGATGTTGGCTCAATCCGAAGGAAATTATGCGGAAGCTTTGCAGAATTATTATGAAGCTACGCGACTAGAAATTGATCCCTATGATCGAAGTTATATACTATATAACATCGGCCTTATACACACAAGCAATGGAGAGCATACAAAGGCTTTGGAATATTATTTCCGGGCGCTAGAACGAAACCCCTTCTTACCGCAAGCTTTTAATAATATGGCCGTGATCTGTCATTACGTGCGACTATCTCCACTATAGAAAGAAAGAAGAAAAAAAGATGAAATTTTCTAGTATTTACTAGAAAAAGGGCTTTCTACATAGGGATCGTCAAAACAATGATTTTGCCCTATCAGCTGTAGGAAAGAAGAATACTTCACGAGAATCAAAATAAGAAGAAAGTCGAGCCTATACTACTACTCTATGGATAAATTCTCAAATTGATAGAGAAAGCACCGTAAAGATCAATTAGTGAGCGACTGGGTCGATACAACTAAAAAAAACTGCTTAATTATATCATGAGATGGGGCAAAATTTAGGAATCTGCTTATGTAATAGAGCCGATCCACTAAAGGATTAAGCAGCGGTGTAGTATCAGATCCCAAAGATAGTAAGTTCTTTTTTCTTTCTTATGGGAAAAAGTCTTTTTCAAGGATTCTATAGAAATTTCATATATGAAAGACACGAAACCGAGATAGTTACCTTTCAGAAAATTCGAACGAAGGATATAGGTCTATGTATGCTTCATTCTTCTGAAGGTGGGAGAAAAGATCAGACTGATTATTGATCAAAATTAGGGTTTGAAACTTAGGTAATTAACTTCTTCTGCTTAACCCAAGAAGAAATTGGATCGATTTTTGAGAAATCGAATTCAGTTAAGATAGGGGAAATTAAGATAGCAATTTCTGAGCCGTATGAGGTAGGAAACTCTCAAGTACGGTTCTAGGGGAAGGAACTGCCTATTCCGACCGAGGAGAACAGGCCATTCTACAGGGCGATTCGGAAATTGCGGAAGCTTGGTTTGATCAAGCTGCTGAGTATTGGAAACAAGCTATAGCGCTTACTCCGGGAAATTATATTGAAGCACAGAACTGGTTGAAGATTACGAAGCGCTTTGAATTTGAATAAGACCGACCACTCTTCATTTTCATAAAATGGGCGGTTTGGTTGTTGATCCATTAATCAAATAATTTTGGTAGGAAGATCAAATCAAGAATTTCATTATATTCCTTTCTTCTACCTTCGATTTTATATCATTTCGATTTTCTATCATATTTCATAAGGATAAACAATGGGGATAGGCTCTAGAACAGAGGTAATAAAGTAAATAAAAGGGACAATCTAAATATTCCTACCTAAAGGACGATTTTTTTAATAATTCTAATGAGTTTCTTGAAATTTGGAATCGAATAATAATATTTAGATTATGCTCACTCAAGGAAAGGAGATGTAGGGTTTATACCCTAAAAAAAAAATACACTAGCTTCTTAAATTAAAACGTAACAAAAAAATATTTTTTTTTTTTTTTTTACGTCGGGAAATAATTTTCCAGGGTAACTAATGTCCGTTAGGCACCTAATCCTTATGTCATAATAGATCCGAACACTTGCCTCGGATTGACTTCAATATATAATTGCTCCAGTGAATAACTAAAAAAAATAGAAGGGCGGTAGATAGTAAAGAAAAGGACTAATCATAATATCTATCCTTCAAAGATTCACTAAAAAGACAGTTGGCGGGTCTCTTTGTATGTCTTGTCCGGAAAGAGGAGGACTTAATGATTATTCGTTCGCCGGAACCAGAAGTTAAAATTGTTGTGGATAGGGATCCTGTAAAAACATCTTTTGAGGAATGGGCTAGACCCGGGCATTTCTCAAGAACAATAGCTAAGGGCCCCGATACTACCACTTGGATCTGGAACCTACATGCTGATGCTCACGATTTCGATAGTCATACCGGTGATTTGGAGGAGATCTCTCGAAAAATCTTTAGTGCTCATTTCGGTCAACTCTCCATTATCTTTCTTTGGTTGAGTGGCATGTACTTCCACGGTGCCCGTTTTTCCAATTATGAAGCATGGCTAAGCGATCCTACTCACATTGGACCCAGTGCTCAGGTAGTTTGGCCAATAGTAGGGCAAGAAATTTTGAATGGTGATGTAGGTGGGGGTTTCCGAGGAATCCAAATAACCTCCGGTTTTTTTCAGATTTGGCGAGCATCTGGAATAACTAGTGAGTTACAACTCTATTGTACCGCAATCGGTGCATTGATTTTTGCATCGTTAATGCTTTTTGCTGGTTGGTTCCATTATCACAAAGCCGCTCCCAAATTGGCCTGGTTCCAAGATGTAGAATCCATGTTGAATCACCACTTAGCGGGGTTATTAGGACTTGGGTCTCTTTCTTGGGCGGGACACCAAATCCATGTATCTTTACCGATTAACCAATTTCTTGACGCTGGGGTTGATCCTAAAGAGATACCACTTCCTCATGAATTTATCTTGAATCGTGACCTTTTGGCTCAACTTTATCCTAGTTTTGCCGAAGGAGCAACCCCCTTTTTCACCTTGAATTGGTCCAAATACGCAGAATTTCTTACTTTTCGCGGAGGACTAGATCCAATAACCGGTGGCCTATGGTTGAGCGATATTGCGCACCATCATTTAGCTATTGCTATTCTTTTCCTGATCGCTGGTCATATGTATAGGACCAACTGGGGTATTGGTCATGGACTTAAAGATATTTTGGAGGCTCATAAAGGCCCATTTACAGGACAAGGCCATAAGGGTCTCTATGAAATCCTAACAACGTCATGGCATGCTCAATTATCTCTTAACCTAGCTATGCTAGGCTCTACAACTATTGTTGTAGCTCATCATATGTACTCTATGCCCCCCTATCCATACCTAGCTACTGACTATGGTACACAACTTTCCTTGTTCACACACCACATGTGGATTGGCGGATTTCTAATAGTTGGTGCTGCTGCACATGCAGCCATTTTTATGGTAAGAGACTATGATCCAACTACTCGATACAACGATCTATTAGATCGCGTCCTTAGACACCGCGATGCAATCATATCCCACCTTAACTGGGTATGTATATTTCTAGGTTTTCACAGTTTTGGCTTGTACATTCATAATGATACCATGAGTGCTTTAGGCCGTCCCCAAGATATGTTTTCGGATACCGCCATACAATTACAACCCATCTTTGCTCAATGGGTACAAAATATCCATGCTGATGCGCCTGGCGTAACAGCTCCTGGTGCAACAACAAGTACCAGCTTAACGTGGGGAGGTGGCGAGTTAGTAGCTGTAGGGGGCAAAGTCGCTTTGTTACCTATTCCATTAGGAACCGCCGATTTTTTAGTCCATCACATTCACGCATTTACCATCCATGTGACTGTATTAATACTTTTGAAAGGTGTTTTATTTGCTCGTAGTTCCCGTTTGATACCTGATAAAGCAAATCTTGGTTTTCGATTCCCTTGCGACGGGCCTGGACGAGGGGGAACATGTCAAGTCTCCGCCTGGGATCATGTTTTCTTAGGTCTATTCTGGATGTACAATGCAATTTCGGTAGTCATTTTCCATTTCAGTTGGAAAATGCAGTCGGATGTTTGGGGTACTGTAAGTGATCAAGGGATAGTAACTCATATCACAGGGGGAAACTTTGCACAGAGTTCCATTACGATTAATGGTTGGCTCCGAGATTTCTTGTGG